ATCGGTTACATTTTTCATATGATCTCCTCTTATAGATAAACTAAAAAATCGTTGTATTATTTCACTTCTTTGCTACTTCTAAATTAAATGAATTTGATTTTTTGAATTGAGATTCCCAATAAGAATAATACTTAACTTATTGGAATAGAATTACTAATTAGGTACTGGGTTTCATTTAAATTGATAAATACTCCTTTTGTTGCAACACGTCACTTTCGAAATAAGAAGGAAGGGGAAGGAAGGAAGAAAGCGAGTGGGTAACACGAATTCTTCATCCTCAAAGAAAGTCCTTCCCATGTATTATTTTCTCAACGAATAAGTAATTGTGTAGGAGCGATATTTTACTATAAATGTGAAAAAACAACCAAGACTATAAAAGAAATATGTATTTCTCGTATTTCTTTTCCTTTTCTCGGGTTAAACAAAAGGATTCGCAAATAAAAGTGCTAATGCTACAACCAATCCATAAATCGTTAAAGCTTCCATAAAAGCTAAACTAAGTAATAAAGTACCTCGTATTTTTCCTTCTGCTTCGGGCTGTCTCGCAATACCTTCTACGGCTTGTCCCGCAGCAGTACCTTGACCAACTCCAGGTCCAATAGAAGCAAGTCCTACAGCCAATCCAGCAGCAATAACAGAAGCAGCAGAAATCAGTGGATTCATGATAAGTTCCTCACACACACAAAAAAAAAGAAATGGTTAATGATACAATCAACCAATGCATTATGATTTAATTATTCCATTGCTAATATTCATCCAGTCGAAATAACTAAAACTACCGAATTGGAAATTGAAATAATAATATTATTAAACCATTAGATTATTAGAAAGACTTCATCTTTTTAGTTCCTGTTTGTTGAGTCTTTCTGACTCAATACAACTTGAGTTTTTCCATTTGTTTTTTCGAATCATTCTTTAATCTTTTTCTTTCTTTTGTCTGTTTATTCATTCAATTCACAGTCATAACCGAAACGCAAGGACTTTGTCGATTGGTATCTCTATCGAAATTCAAGTAGGGCAAATTAAATATTAGTTCATATATAACTTGGCAATATCTAATATAAAATATACATGGGTTTCTTACATAATGTAAACCGCCTATTCTATTTTAAATTCAATCGTATTTTTGAATCATTCTTCGAAACATCTAATCTGCAAGAATTAGCTTATAGTCATTAGATTGCATATACCTGGGGTGGGCCCCCCTCTCGACGAACCCACGTCTTTTTTTTTAACTTCTCGAATATATTTTTTTATATTACCGCTAAACTGTATGTATTTATATATTTATATACTCTAAATAAAATATATTCTCTTGATAGAATATGTTGATAGAGTGTCTTGAGCCACGCATATACATATATTACCTGGATCTAAACTAAGAGATAGACTCTTCCTAAGACAAATCAATGATGACCTTCCAGGGATTCGCCTATATAAGCTGCGGCTAAAGTTGCAAAAATAAGAGCCTGAATACCGCTTGTAAATAATCCAAGAAACATGACAGGTATAGGAACCACTAAAGGTACTAAAGAAACAAGAACAACAACGACTAATTCATCCGCTAATATATTTCCGAAAAGTCGAAAACTAAGTGATAGAGGTTTTGTAAAATCTTCTAAGATATTAATGGGTAAAAGAATTGGAGTTGGTTGAATGTATTTGCCAAAATAACCTAATCCTTTTTTTGTAAGACCCGCATAGAAATAGGCTACTGACGTGAGTAAAGCTAAAGCAACAGTAGTATTTATATCATTCGTGGGTGCGGCTAACTCCCCGTGAGGTAACTGTATGATTTTCCAAGGTAAAAGAGCCCCTGACCAATTAGAAACAAAAATAAAGAGAAACATAGTCCCAATAAAAGGAACCCAAGGGCGATATTCTTCTCCAATTTGAGTTTTGCTCACGTCTCGGATGAATTCAAGGACATATTCAAAAAAATTTTGACCGCCGGTCGGAATCGTTTGTGGACTCCGAACAGCTATAGCAGCTGAACCTAATAAAAGAGCAATTACAACCCAAGAAGTTATAAGTACCTGGCCATGGATTTGGAAACCTCCTATTTGCCAATAGAAATGTTGGCCTACTTCCACACCAGATATATCATATAACCCCTTTAGCGAGTTGATTGAATATGCTAGAACATTCATATTGTCCTCTGAAAGAAATATAACTTAAAAAAAATTATTTTGATTCAACCAGCTCTTTCTCGTTTTGTCTCATTTAAATTTAAATTTTCTATTTCGGATATCGATTAATTACATCATATCCCCAGTTATTTTTAACTAGTTTTTGAGATTCAAGATCTAGTAACCGATATAGAGTTTAGGAAGTCAATTTTTGATTTTATTATGAATCAAGGATTTCTTATATAGCTAGAGCGGCCTTCACAAATTGCAAATACTAATTTGGTAAGAATTAATCGAATGGAAGCTATAGCGTCATCGTTTGCCGGAATCGAAATATCTGCGAGATCCGGGTCACAATTTGTATCGATTAAACAAATCGTTGGAATTCCCAAAGTAATACATTCTCGAAGGGCCGTATATTCTTCGTGTTGATCAACGATGATTACAATATCCGGTAATCCCGTCATATATTTGATCCCACCCAGATATGTTTGCAAGTGAGATAATTGTCTCTTCACCACCGCTGCATCTCTCTTTGGGAGACCAGCAAGTCTCCCTGCTGTTTGTTCCATTCTCAAGTCCCTGAATTTATGAAGTCTCGTTTCTGTCGTGGACCAATTCGTTAACATACCCCCAAGCCACTTTTTATTAACATAATGACAGCGAGCCGTTATTGCAGCCCGTGCTACTGAATCAGCTGCTTTATTTTTTGTCCCAACAATTAAAAATTGTTTTCCTCTACTTGCTGCATCAAAAACTAAATCACAAGCCTCTGATAAAAACCGAGCAGTTCTAGTAAGATTTATAATATGAATACCCTTACATTTTGCGGATATATAAGGCGACATTCTAGGATTCCATTTCCGAGTACCGTGACCAAAATGAACTCCTGCTTCCATCATCTCTTCCAAATTGATGTTCCAATATCTTCTTGTCATTTCTCCCCACACTTTCTCTTTTTTTAATTAAAGAGATGAGGTATTCTGAAATAAAAAATTGTTCCAACGGAACTTTCTTTTCTAGCGCGGATTGGCTATTGATATACAACCCAACAAACCATTAATTCCTTTCTATTCGTTAGTTTTTTAATTTATTTATTTTCTTACTAAATTAAATAATCATAATACATAAAAGATAAAAAAGATAAATTTCGTCTATTAAACCCCAAAAATCATTGTTGTTTTGATCTATCACATAAATTATTTGAAATACAAGAATCAAATAATTCTCTGTGGTAAAACAAAATATCTCCCATTTCTCCCTCGAATAGATTCTTTTTTTTTGTTTTCAAGGGAATGTCCTTATGTTGACTTGAATGGTGTACGAATCCTTTGAATCCGGTACCGACGGGTATCAGCCCCCCCAGAACAACATTTTCTTTTAGTCCTTTCAACCAATCGATACGGCCCCGGAGAGCCGCTTTTGCTAAAACTCGAGCAGTTTCTTGAAAACTCGCTTCGGATATAAAACTTTGAGTATTCAAAGATGCTCTTGTTATTCCCAATAAGGTAGCTCGGTAACATATTGCTTCTTCCAAAGCGCGTCCTGTTCGTTCCGCCTGAAACAATCCAATTAGTTCTCCGGGCAAAAAAACATTAGACATTCCATCTTCTGAAACCAAGACTTTTGATGTTATTTGACGTACAATAATTTCTATATGCCTATTATGGATCTGCACCCCTTGTGATCGATAAACCTTTTGGATCTTGTTAACCAAAGAAATACGACTTTGCGCTATAGTTAGCTCAGCCCCAATCAAGAATCGCCAAGGACTTCCAAAAATTCTTGTTATACGTTCGTTCCAACCATCAATCCTTTTTTCTAGATTCATCGATATTGAATCAATCGAACGAACTTCTAAAACTTGTTCTACCTTTGGAAGACCTTGCGTTATGTCACCAGACCTCGATTTTTCATATATAAATGTAACTAATGTATTCCCCTCATAAATAATTTCTCCATAATGACCATGAACTGTTGCTCCTGGAGTAGCCAAATAGGGCTTAGCTGATCTTATTACTACGGAGTCAAATTGAACAGTTAGAACTTGACCCGATTTTAGGTGCGTTCCTTTTTTGGTTATACATACATTTTCACAAACAAATTGTCCAAGATAAATTTTTGTGGATGTCTCTTCACAAAAATTATAATGAAGAAAATCCCAATTCAATTTGAATGGATTCAAAATAATATTACTGCATGGATCGGGATTATAAATTTTTCCATTTTCATCCATTAAATAATATTGAAATTTAAGTAGTTGAAAGGTTTGTTTTAAATTGTCAAGTTGACAATAATTAGTTACCAAGATCTGATTATGAGTTATTAAATGGTAACATGAAAAAAAATTAGCAATTTGACGGACTGCTCCTAAAGGACCAAATGAATTCCTAATTGGAATTGGGGGGTCTTTTTTAATTGATTCTTTGTAATATTTTACACCCTTGAATGCTAATGGACCTATTCGAAAACAATTGGATGATGACAAAATTATCAAAAATTGACATTCTTTGTTTATACCCAACAACGTCCGGACAGTTCCTTGATTTTGGTTAAATGATTTTTGACGGTTTGTCTTTGAATAAATGGAATAAAATGGGTTCATATTACTATGATCTGATCCCTCATTTTTTTCGGATGATGGATCATTCCTTTTCCCCCTATATGAAATAGCTGATTTCACTAAATTGACCTTTAGGAAATCTCGAATAATACCGTTTGTTCTTACTTCAACAAAGGAAGCGGGGGCCTCTTCGATAGAAGAACCTTTTTTATCTTGATTCCAATTCAATACTAAACAAGTACGTACTAATTGAATCCTTGTGTCAGAAATTCCTCGAGTAACTTTGCCATTTCCATAAAGGATATAAT